CGATTATCTAATAAATCATTTAATGAAAGTAGATTATCTTACCATTAATTTCACAACTTCCATGATCTCTTCCCGAACCAAACATGAATCTTTCGATTCATTTGGCTCTCACGCTCAATTATTTATTTATGGTATGAGTATTCCCATAGCTTTTTTAATGTAATGAGCCTACCTTCTCTTTTCTGTTTGTAGTTAAACATATCAAAACTTATAAAATAAAAAACCAGAATATTAGGAAGACTCTTCCGACTAGACCAGATCAAAATCTAAAATTGTCAGCAAAGTTGTTTTTTTATTTGTACTTTTTTTTTTCATTTTTTTGAATGAAAAAAGGAAATATGATTATAAAAATTAAAATAATAATAATTATATTATATTTTTGTTTCTTCAAGTCCAAAAATTCCTCTTTTTTATACATAGGTCGTCGATTCGGCATTAGATAAAAAAAGGAACTTTGTTTCCTTTTTTTATCTCGTAAATAGTTTCAATTTATTTATTGATATGAGTGTTATATATCAAAATCAAATAAATTACCAATTTTTTTGAACTATTTGGTTACTAACGTAGTGGTAGAAAGAATACCATGTTTTGTCCGGACTTTAAACAATTTAGCTTTAACCATGTTAAAGGTCTCGCATTATTGGTTGATAGAGAATCAAAGTGGATTTACCAATAAATCACGAAATGCTATGGTTCTTGCATATAATTTCTTAATTTATTCAGAAGAAATTCGTCGAGATCGTGCACTTTTTTACTATTTCCCCTATCCCTTATAAATACCATAAGTGCAGATGGATGGATCCATCCTATTCTTGAAATAAACAACTCGCACACACTCCCTTTCCAAAATAAATCAATACACCGAGCACTACACTTAGATTTATTGGATTTGTTGCTAAAATATCGGTATTAAACCCGAAACTTCCGGCGTATGGCCAGTGGCCCAAGTAAACGAAAGAATCAATTACATTTTTCATATATTCTCCTCTCTTTTCTTTTGGATAGGACTAACAAAGAACAGAGTTCTTTTTGTATCACTCCGATCGCCCTTTTTTTTTTTGATCGATTTCTTTTTTTTTATTTCCACTTTATTTATTTAATGAGAATAAAAGAAATCTAGTAATTTCATTTGTTTTGTTTAAATTTTTTTACATTTTAAAAAATTTTCTAATAAGATACTTTACTTAGACTTTAGACTTAGGTTTTAGATCTGATATCAATTGAAAAATATTTCATTTGTTGAAACACTTCCAAACAATGAAAATAAAAAAGTTTTATATTGTACTAAGTTAAAGACAGAAAGGAAGAAAGCAAGTGAATGCGGTAATTCCTCATCTTCAAATCAACCCTTCCTAGGTATTGTCTCAATAAATAAGTAATTTTTTAGTAACGTGTTAATATAATTCTAAGAAGCAAAGGAAAATTCCAAGTTAAGAGTTATATAGTTAATAAGAAAAAAGTCTCTAAGGTACTTTTTTTATATTTTGAGGATTAAACAAAAGGATTCGCAAATAAAAGTGCTAATGCCACAACCAGTCCGTAAATTGTTAAAGCTTCCATAAAAGCTAGACTAAGCAATAAAGTACCTCGTATTTTACCCTCTGCTTCCGGTTGTCTCGCAATACCTTCTACAGCTTGGCCTGCAGCAGTACCTTGACCAACTCCAGGTCCAATAGAAGCAAGCCCCACGGCCAATCCAGCAGCAATAACGGAAGCGGCAGAAATCAGTGGATTCATGGTAAGTTCCTCACACAAAACAAAAAAGAAGAAATGGTTAATGATACAATCAACCAATCAATTATGACTTTTTTAATTAAGATCCACAAGTTGAAATAATAATATTAATTACTAAATTAAAAAACGGAATCGTCAGAACTATCTCGTTTTTAGTTTTTAACTATCATATCATAGAGTTTTTGTAAATCCATATGCATACAGTTGTAACTATTGTATTTCTTTGTTTCGAACCATTCTTTCATTTAATTCTTCGTTCTTTACTACACTACACTATTGTTAAGTTTATTTATTTTTTCATTCAAAAAAAAATTGCTAGAAGAAAAGGACTGATATTGAAATCTATCTAAATGCAGTGTGAGCTGCAATCAATATCAATCAAATTATCAAATTAATTTAATACCAAATTAATCCAATATAAATATAAATTAATATAATAAAATATATATATTAATATGTAATAGTAATAAAAAAGTTAATATGTAATACATATTATGTAATAAAAAAGTATTATGTAATAAAAAAGTACCAATAGATATTAATTATTAATATCTTAACTTAAATTAAAAATTTATTTATTAATTATTTATTTATAATTATAATAAATTATATTATTTGTAATTTGTATTGTATATTATACATATTATCAAATAAGAATAAATAAAATAATAACAAAAATTTTTAATATAAAAATATAAGAATTAAGGAATTAAGAATAATAAATAATATATATATAATATATAATATATAAATAAATATATAAATAAGAAATATATAATGAATTGAATCTAATTTCAATTTGAATTAAACCGGATAATAAATATATATATATATTTATTTTATGTTGTATATTGTTCATATATAACATAACAAATATGAATAATGAGGATCCAGATTATGATTATAGGATTGGTTGTAATTAGGAAAAATAGAAATTCTAGCCTTACAATACTATAATAAATAAAATAAACAATACTATAAAAAAAAAAAATAAATATTATATAGTTATATAATATAGCGATATTATGGATAGACTTATCTCATATAACTAAAGAATATTTAATGTGATTCTAATATCACATATCCATTCTTTTCTTCCATAATGTAAACCATCCTAATTTTTTTTAATTGATTCTGGAATAGAATAATTCCTAGAAAAATAGACGGGAGTTTAGAGCCTATAGACATTATTACATATATTATACTCTAACTATAACCTCCCCAGCCCTTCTTTTTTTTAGAATTCTGTTGGAATATTGTCTATCTTTTCTCCTACAATTCTAGATGATGGAATCATACACTATTATCTTACCCATCCAATTGGATTATCATGAATCATGTGGGATAAACTTGCTTAATAATAGAATAAAAAAAAAAAAAGACTATTTGAAAAGCTAGTTAATGATGACCTTCCATGGATTCACCTATATAAGCCGCGGCTAAGGTTGCAAAAATAAGAGCTTGAATACCACTTGTAAATAATCCAAGAAACATGACAGGTATAGGAACTACTGAAGGGACTAAAGAAACAAGAACAACAACTACTAATTCATCAGCTAATATATTTCCGAAAAGTCGAAAACTAAGAGATAAAGGTTTTGTGAAATCTTCTAGGATGTTAATTGGTAAAAGGATGGGGGTTGGTTGAATGTATTTCCCAAAATAACCCAATCCTTTTTTGCTAAGACCCGCATAAAAATATGCGACGGACGTGAGTAAAGCTAAAGCAACAGTAGTATTTATATCATTCGTGGGTGCAGCTAATTCTCCATGAGGTAACTGTATAATTTTCCAAGGTAAAAGAGCACCTGACCAGTTAGAAACAAAAATAAAGAGGAACATAGTTCCAATAAAGGGAACCCAAGGGCCATATTCTTCTCCAATCTGGGTTTTGCTTAAGTCTCGAATAAATTCAAGGATATATTCAAAGAAATTCTGACCGTTGGTCGGAATGGTTTGTGGATTCCGAACAGCTATAATGACTGAACCTAATAAGATAGCAATTACTACCCAAGAAGTGATAAGTACTTGGGCATGGATTTGTAAACCTCCTATTTGCCAATATAAATGTTGGCCTACCTCTACACCCGATATATCGTATAACCCTTTGAGTGTTTTAATGGAACATGGTATAACATTCATATTGTCCTCTAGCAGAAATTGAACTTCAAAAAAGAAATTATTTTGATTCAACCATCTCTATCTCTTTTTCAACTCACCAATATGAATCAAAAATCGTATTCATTAATTGTATATTTAAGATATCAAGAATTTACATAGGATACCAAGAAATCACGTAATATAATAACATATTATCAATATGCCCGCACTTACCTTTTTGCTTTTTTTTTTTATTTAATTTAATTCAAGAATAGTAACCGAATCCAAAAAATCCCCCCTTAATCATAATCAAGGATTTCTTATATAGCTAGAGCGGCCCTCACAAATTGCGGATACTAATTTGTTAAGAACCAATCGGATTGAAGCTATAGCATCATCGTTGGATGGAATCGAAATATCTGCGAGATCCGGGTCACAATTTGTATCGATTAAACAAATCGTCGGAATACCCAAAATTACACACTCTCGAAGAGCCGTATATTCTTCTTGCTGATCAACGATGATCACAATATCAGGCAACCTCGTCATATATTTGATACCGCCGAGATATGTTTGCAAGGTAAATAATTTTCTCTTCAATATTGCCGCATCTCTTTTGGGAAGACGGTTGAGTTTACCCATCTTTTGTTCTGCTCTTAAATCCCTGATCTTTTGAAGTCTCGTTTCCGTAGTAGACCAATTTGTTAACATACCACCAAGCCATTTTTTATTAACATAATGACACCGGGCTCTTATTGCAGCCGATGCTACTGAATCTGCTGCTTTATTTTTGGTACCAACAATTAAGAAGGTTCTTCCCCTACTTGCCGCATCAAAAACTAAATCAGAGGCTTCTGATAAAAAACGAGCAGTTCCAGTGAGATTTGTAATATGAATACCTTTACGCTTTGCAGAGATGTAAGGGGCCATTCTAGGATTCCATTTCTTAGTACCATGACCAAAATGAACTCCGGCCTCCATCATCTCTTCTAAATTAATGTTCCAATATCTTCTTGTCATTTTTCCCACACTTCCTTTTTGTTTTTTTTTTTAACTTTAACAAAGAGACGAGGTACTTTGAAATAAGTAATTGTTCCGATGGAACCTTCTGCCGGGAATTGACCTTTAATACACAATACAAACCATTAATGTCTTTTAATTACTTATTTTTTTATCAATATTCGAACAAGAACAAGATAGTTAAGTTAAAAGAAAAGCCAGACCAGATAATTAAAAACAGATAATTAAAAGATAGTTAAAGTAAAAGAATCCGCTCTTAGGAATCATGAAATCGCGTAAATGATTGTTCTAATGTCTCATGGAAATTGTTTGGTACATAAGAACAAAATAATTCTCTATGGTGTAACAAAAGATCTTTTATTTCCAAGTCAAATAGATTCTTTCTTTTGATTTCTAAATAAAAGTTTTTGTCCTTACTTGAATGGTGCACTAATTTTTTGAATCCTGTACCAACAGGTATAATTCCACCTAGAACAACATTCTCTTTCAGGCCTTTCAACCAATCAATACGACCTCGTAGAGCAGCTTTTGCTAAAACTCGAGCGGTTTCTTGAAAACTTGCTTCGGATATGAAACTTTGAGTATTCAAAGATGTCCTTGTTATTCCCAATAGGATTGCGCGATAAGAGATCGCTTCGTCCAAAGCGTGCCCCACTCGTTCCGCTCGCAACAATCCAATTAATTCCCCAGGTGAAAAAACATTAGACATTCCATCTTCTGAAACCAACACTTTTGATGTTACTTGACGTACAATAATCTCTATATGTCTATTATGGATCTGTACCCCCTGAGATCGATAAACCCTTTGGATTTTATTAACCAAAGAGATACGACTTTGAGCTATGGTTAGCTCGGCTTGAATCAAGAATCCCCAGGGGATTCCAAAAATTTTTGGTATACCTTTGTTCCAACCTTCAACTCTCCTTTCAAGGTTCATTGATATTGAATCAATCGAACGTACTTCTAAGATTTGTTCCACTTTTGGAAGACCTTGTGTTATGTCACCAGATCTTGATTTTTCATATATAAATGTAACTAATGTATCTCCTTCGTAAAATATTTTACCATAATGGCCATGAATAGTTGCTCCTGGAGTGGCTAAATAGGGCTTAGCGGATCTTATAATTAAAGCGTCAACATCAACAATTATAATTTGCCCAGATTTTTTTATGTGCGGTTTGTATTTGAATAGACATATATTTTCACAAAAAAATTGTCCAAGGCTAATTATTGTAGATGTCTCTTCCCAATAATCGTGATGGAGAAAATGCCAATTCAAATGGAATGGATTCAAAATGATGTTACTGCATGGATCGGGATTATAAATCTTCCTATTTTCATCTATTAAACAGTATTTAAGTACTTGAAGTACTTGGAAAGTCTGTTGAAAATTACCAAGTAGCAAATATTTCTTTAACAAAATCTGATTATAAGTTATTAAAAGGTAAAATGAATATAAATTTACCATTTTAGGGACAATAGTCCCCAAAGGACACAACAAATCCTTAATTGGGATTATGGGATACGATTCTTTTATCATGTTATATTTCGAACCATTGAATGGACCAATTCGAGAACAATTGGATGATGACAAAATTATCAAAGATTGGCATTCCTTATTTCGATTCAACAATGTACCAATAGTACCTTGATGTTGTGTAAGTAATTGAATACTAACCTTGCAGTAAAAAGGATTTATATTTGTACGATCTAATCCATTATCGGAAATCAATCCTGAACTTGCCCTATCATATCTTTTTCCGATATACGAAATGCTGGACTTTACTAACTCAATTCTCATGAAATTTCGAATCAGATCATTTCCCTTTACCTCAATAAAGGAAGCACGAATCTCTTTCGGAGAACCATTTTGTTCTGGATCCCAATTCAATATTAAACAAGTGCGAACTAATTGAATACTTGTGTGAAAAATTCCTCGAATTGACTTGCCATTTCCATAAAGGATATAATTGACAACTCTAAGTTGGACATTATCCTTTTCCCGCAAGAGATCTTGAGGAAAAAGTGTTGCTAAATTTATGCCATCAGTTATTTCATATGTGACTACGGGTCGAACCGAAACAAAATACTTTTTCTTCGTGGGTGTGATCCGTTGGACATAGATCCAATTTTTCAATTTTTTTGATTCCTTAGAATTTTTTTTTTTTGTTTTCGGTGGTATAAAAATGCCGCTGTGCCTAGATATCTTATCTGCCTCTCCAGGAAAATAAATATCTCCGGAAAATATTTTTAGTTCAATATTTTTTTTTTTTCTCTCCAGGCGGACTAATCCGCCTACTCGACTTCTTGTATTTAAAGCGAGTTGTGTATCTACTCCAATGATACTATTGTTCTGGACCATTATCAATGAAGATCCAGGTAAAATATGCACTTCCTCGAGAATAAAAAAAAAACGATCTACTTTCATTTGGTATTTCGGAATAAATTCTTTTGATCCTCTATACTCAATCAAATCCTCTTTTTTGATAATTGAATTAACCTCTACGGTCCCATATTTAGTAATTCCCGAATTATTTCTTCTGTATCGTGGATCATCAAAAAAAGCAAGAATACTATTTCTACGTAAAATACCCTGTTTTGGTATTTCAATTGAAATACCAAAACAGGGTATTAGTTCATTCTCTCGTTTTTGATCATATTGTAATGGGATGATGAATCTATTTCTTCGCTTTTTCGCCAAGAAATAAGAATTCCCTTGGATAATAGAAGGATATATAATATTCCAATGACCATTATATATGGTTTGATCAGGTCTTGTTGAATAGTCAAGAATTTTCTTATCTTTTTTATCAGAAGTATCTAACAATTTATATCTTACTCGACCGTTAGTCATTGATAGATCAGAGATATATCTTTCTTCGACAGAAAAAGCATGAGGATTCATTTGATCTTGATCCTTGTGGAGCGAAAAAGACACTATACTAGATCTGCACGAACCTCCTGCTAATATCCATAAATGACTTGTTTTTAATAATAGATGAACATTACCATATGTATATTCAGGTGCATGGTGTACATCAGTACTCCAGTGCATTTCTCCCTCTGATTCAGAATAAATATGTTTTCGTACCTTCTCTTTAAAATAAAAAGTGGACGTTCCAGCACGAATTTCAGCAATTACTTGTTCTGATTCTACATATTGATTATTTTGAACTAAAATAAAACTCTTTAGTGGAATATTTACATTATGTAGAATATCCCGACTCTCGATAGTTACATACAAGTCCATAGAACATAGAAAAGCGGGATGCCCATGACGGGTACGTGTGGGATGAACCAAATTCTCATTCAATTTTATTTTTCCATTAGAAGGAGCTCGTACATACTCGGCAGTACCACCTGTGAATACTCCACCGGTATGAAAAGTTCTTAATGTTAGTTGAGTCCCTGGTTCCCCAATTGATTGACCTGCAATAATACCTACAGCTTCTCCCAATTCGACCAGGTCACCATGAGTAGGACTCCGACCATAACATAATTGGCAGATCCAAGATGTACTCCTGCAAGTAAAGGGGGTTCTAATATATATTGGTTGTGCTCGAAAGGTTATGAATCGATTTATAAGTCCAATCCCAATATCTTGATTTCGAGTGGCAAGACATCGCAAACCAATATATATATCGTCTGCTAATACACGACCAATTAGTGTTTGGACAAAAATTTTTTCTGTCATACCATTTTGAGGGCTCACGGAAATACCTCGGATAGTACCACAATCTGTTCTACGTATAATAATGTGTTGAACTACTTCAACAAGTCTACGTGTGAGGTATCCAGCATCTGATGTTCGTACAGCAGTATCTACAACTCCTTTGCGAGCTCCATAGCAGGAAATTATATATTCTGTCAAAGAAAGTCCTTCACGTAAATTGCTTTGAATGGGTAAATCAATCATTTGTCCTTGGGGATCCGACATTAATCCTCTCATACCCACTAATTGATGTATCTGAGATGCATTTCCTCTAGCTCCCGAAAAGGACATTAGATGTACTGGATTAGAAGGATCAGTCATACGAAAATTAGGATTCATTTCTTGTCTCAAATATTCACTTGTAGCATACCATATCTCAATGGATTGACGTAATTTTTCTACCGCGTGTACATTCCCATAATGATGGTGTTTCTCTAAAATAAAACTTTGTTGTTCGGCGTCTTGGACTAACCATCCCTTCGAAGGGATTGTTAAAAGATCATCAATTCCTAATGAAATAGATGTAGCAGTGGCTTGCTGGAAACCCAAAGTTTTTACTTGATCCAGGATATGTGATGTATATGCCATTCCGAAATGATCGATTAACCTGCTAATAAGTCGTTTCATAGCAGTTCCATTTATCACTTTATTGTGAAAGACCAGATCAGCCCGTTCTGCCATAAGTACCTCTTCTCTTATATTTCTTCTGCTAAGTAGGATTCGACAATGGACCCAAGTCAATGATTCGAAAACTTCCTTTCCTCAATCTTTATTCACACAGAAATTCAGAAATTAGAATACCAGTGAAATTTGGGAGACCTGAATTACCCTAGGCACTAGGCACAAACATCGCCTAATCTAAGAAATTAGATTAGATAGCGTATGAGTAGGCTCGACAAAAACCCTGTATGGCTTCTTCTAATTCTCTATAAAAAGAAATATGACCAAGAGTAGTTCGAATGTATATAGAACGGATTTCTTTTGTTATACTTCCTACTATTAGATAGTACCCATAAATCTCATGATAAGTACCTAAAGATTCATATTGAACTTCGATGGGAACTTCTCTTGAACCAATGACACGTTGATCTCGTCTCCATCGGAGCCACAAAGGACTATCTAAACTGATTCTTTTCTGTCGATAAGCTCCAAGTGCATCATAGGAACTAGAAAAATGGGGTTCTTTTTCCCTCGTATACCTATAGTTATTATTATGATTATCAACTATTTTTTTTTGGTAGTTTCCACTATTATATGGATTATACCTATTTGCACAAATACCTCGACGATTTCCGATTGTTAATAAATAGAGTCCAATAAGCATGTCTTGAGTTGGTACAGAAATAGGATCCCCGATAGCTGGAGACAAGAGATTCATATGAGAAAACATAAGTAAACGAGCCTCCGCTTGAGCTTCCAAAGATAAAGGTACAT